ATCCAATATTATTTACTTAATATTTTAGTACATAGCATAAAGTGTAAGATAACTATTAATATTCAGAATTACTATTAATTAATTCAAATTAATAGAATATATTTCCATCTATTTATCAAATAGATAGACATAATTCTATATAGAATTATATATTCTATCTAATAGAATAATAATTCTAATAGTATTTTGTATATAGTATTTAGTATTTAGTAATAGTATTTCGAATTCGAAATTGAATATTCTAATTTTTAGAATTCTATAATCTATACTATACTAATGTAATAATTAAGTTAAAGTAAACAGTAATTAATATTACTGAATTACTTAAGAAAGAATTATAAGATATTTAATTCTTACATATTTTATTGTTAGATATTTAATTTTTTTTTGAATTATATTTTTCTAAATTTTTATTTGAATTTTAAAATGAAAGAAATAGAAAAGACTAACTCAGATCATAATCAAAGATTCCCACGTTTTCATTCGGAAATATATATAAAGAATCGACCATTCGAGTATTACAAATTGCATGAAAACATAATAGAAGTAAGGGCATAGAATATAGATAGATATGTGGTATATATCTGTGTATATTGAATTGCGAATAAATACATAATAGAATCATTTCTGATTCAACCAAATACAAATAATAGAATGGTATCCAATATAGATGAAATAAAATCAATAAAATAAAATAGGAACAAACATTTTTCAATATAAGAATCCCTATTTAATAAATTCAAAAGTTCCGGCATAATGTTCATAATTCAAAATATAAATAAAAAAGTATTCGAATGAGATTTTCATTTTTCAAATAAAAAAGGGGGATATGGCGAAATAGGTAGACGCTACGGACTTAATTGGATTGAGTCTTGGTATGGAAACTTACCAAGTGAGAACTTTCAAATTCAGAGAAACCCTGGAATTCACAATGGGCAATCCTGAGCCAAATCCTGTTTTCCGTAAACAAAGAAAGAAACAAAAAGTTATAATCAAAAAGGATAGGTGCAGAGACTCAATGGAAGCTGTTCTAACAAATGGAGTTGACGACTTTTCCTTTTGCATTAGGAAAGGAATCCTTCCATCAAAATTCTAGGAATGAATCAAAGAGAAACCTATGGATATATATACTGAAATACTATTTCAATTGATTAATGAAAATACTATTTCAATTGATTAATGAAGACTTCAAATCTCCGTTTGTGAGAAAAATATTTAAAAATGAAAGATGTAAATCAATTCCAAGTTTAATAAAGTGGAAGAAAAGACGAAATATTCATTGATCAAATCATTCACTCCATCATAATCTGATAGATCCTTTGAGGAACTGATCAATTAGACGAGAACAAAGATAGAGTCCTATTCTACATGTCAATATCGACAACAATGAAATTTATAGTAAGAGGAAAATCCGTCGACTTTAGAAATCGTGAGGGTTCAAGTCCCTCTATCCCCAAAGGACCTGTTTAACTTTCTAATTTTTTTCCTATATCCTCTCTATTTTTAATTCATTATTTATGTTATGTGTTTTATTTTGTTTATTCTTTCACAAATAAATTGGAATTTTTATCTTTTTCTTATCCTAATTACAAGTCATAAGTTTTGATATATATGTGAATTGCATATATATGTATGTATATATGTTAAACACGTATAATTTATTATTTAATTATAAACATACAAATAAATATCTTATTTTTGAGCAAGGAATCGTCCTCATATGCGTGATTAACAATACAAAATAATAATAATATAATTACTACTACTAAAACTTACTTACAAAATTTTATTTTTTGTCTTTTTGGACTTAGTTGACATAGATTCATTGACATATACTCCAGTAATCTTTTAAAATAAAAATGAGGCTGATGCGTCAAGAATGGTCGGGATAGCTCAGTTGGTAGAGCAGAGGACTGAAAATCCTCGTGTCACCAGTTCAAATCTGGTTCCTGGCATATGATTCATTTGTATGAGTATCTATTCCCCATATTTTTTTAAATATGGGGAATAGATACATACCCATTTGTGCTCTAAATTATTATATATATTTATTTTATCTATTTAGGTATCTATAGATATATTCTTCCTAGATGCTTAAAGACTTAAAGACTTAAAGAATAGATCCCAATTCTTTAGTATTTTTTTGAGATTTTCATTTTTTTTTTCATATCTTTGGATGTTACTTTTTCTTTTTTGTGGCCATATAATTGATGTTGATGTGCACGTTACATAATTCATGATACAGAATTTTTGCAGTTCATCCGATTTATTGGCTTGGCTCATCCGAAATAAGTATTGTTCCATATTTTCGAATTTCAAAGAATTCCCATCCAATTTTGTAATCCTTATATTATTATCTTATTTATCAATTTTGTGATTTATCACATTTTATCACATAATAATAATATATATGAATGAGACTTCCATTATTCTGTCCGGGTTAACTTCAATTACTTTGTCTGATCTATAAGAAAATGTATTGCTATTCCTTGAATATCTG